CTATCTCATAGTATCCATTCGTTCGATACTCATCTGCTTCAATTTCCACTTTCCGTAATCTAACCCGAGCTCTTTCGAGCTGTTCAATGGCTCCTCTACGTAATTCTTCTGAATTTCGAATAGTACTCAAGATCCTCTGTTTTCGCTTATCTAATAAATCATTTAATGAAAGTAGATTATCTTTCCATTCATTTCACAACTATCATATCTCTTCCCGAACCAAACATGAATCTTTCAATTCATTTGGCTCTCACGCTCAATTGTTTCTTTTATCTTTTCTTTGATTAATGGGCATTCCCATATCTTTGAACGGAATGAGCCTATCCTCTCTTTTCTGTTCTTATTCAAAGATATCGAAACTGATCTAACATAAGAATCTTAGGAGGACTCTTCAGACCAGACAAAAAAGAAAAAATTGTCAGCAAAGTTGTTTCTTTATTTGTTCTTTATTTACAACTTATTTCCAAAAATAAAAAGATTTTAAAGAAGAAAGAATAAAATTCTTTCTTCTTTATATGCTATGATAAATTAAATCAAAATCCTAATAGAATAGAAAGAGAATTGAATAGAATTATGAACTTCATTCTCATTATTATTAGAATAAAATGAGATTTCGATCTTTTTAATCCAAAAAATTCTCTTTTTTATACAAATATTTTATACAAATACAATACATAGGTCGTCGATTCGGCAGTGAATAAAAAAGGGGGACCCATCTTTCCAGTTAATGGTTCAAAGAATTTTATCCATATGAGTGTTCTACATCGGATAAATTCCTAATTATTCCTTTTTTCTTTTTCTTATTTTTCAACCTTTTTGGTACTTTTGGTACTAACGTAGTGGTAGAAAGAGTACCATGCTATGCTGTGCCTGGACTTCAAACAATTTATCTTTAACCATGTAAAAGACCTCAACATTATTGGTTGATAGAGAAGAGAATCAAAGTTCATTTACCAATTAGTCACGAAATGCTATGGTTCTTACATATGATTTATGAATAAAATCCAATTCCGAAGTAATTCGTCGAGATTGTGCACCTTTTGTTCCTATTTATACTATAGAAATATAAAAAAGAATACATAATATAAAGAAAGTGCAGCCGGTTAAATCCAACCTATTCTTGAAATACACAACTCGCACACACTCCCTTTCCAAAGAAAATCAATACACCCAGCACTACGCTTAGATTTATTGGATTTGTTGCTAAAATATCGGTATTAAACTCGAAACTCCCAGCGGATGGCCAGTGCCCCACGGAAACAAAAGAATTGGTTATATTTTTCATATGCTCTCCCCTTATAGATAGGACTAACAAAGAACAGAGTTCTTTTTGTATCACTCCGCTTATTATTATTAATGGAATTTGAGAATTCTCAAATTTCTTAGTTATGGTTATGCTTTTTTTTCTTCTTTTTTTTTTTTACATTTTTATTCTACGATGAAATTAAACATTAAACAAAAGGATTTGCAAATAAAAGAGCTAATGCCACGACCAGTCCATAAATTGTTAAAGCTTCCATAAAAGCCAGACTAAGCAATAAAGTACCTCGTATTTTACCCTCTGCTTCTGGTTGTCTCGCAATACCTTCTACGGCTTGCCCCGCAGCAGTACCTTGACCAACCCCAGGTCCGATAGAAGCAAGCCCTACAGCCAATCCAGCAGCAATAACGGAAGCAGCAGAAATAAGTGGATTCATGGTAAGTTCCTCGCACCAAAAAAAGAAATGGTTAATGATACAACCAACCAATGAATTAGTACTTAATCTATTTTTTTCTACTTCTACTTTTCTTATATTACCTTACTACACTTCTTTTTTCTTTTTTGATCTTTTTCACTAAAATCTATCGGGTAGAAGTAGCTAAAAGTTCCAAATGGAATTCAGAATATTACTGAATTTTCAGAACTACTTCGATAGACCGTTTTTCCTTTCTACCTTTAAATTGTATTCTGAAACCATTCTTCAAAACATACACAAGGATTGATACTCATAGGTATTACATATACATGATCTCCAACCCAGTGGATTATATTGAACCCCGAACCCCCGCATTGCTTGAATTGGGATAAGCTTCAAAAATTAAAAAAAAAAAGACTATTTTGAAAGTGAGTCAATGATGACCCTCCATGGATTCACCTATATAAGCCGCAGCCAAAGTTGCAAAAATAAGAGCTTGAATACCACTTGTAAATAATCCAAGAAACATGACAGGTATAGGAACTACTGAAGGCACTAAAGAAACAAGAACAACAACCACTAATTCATCAGCCAATATATTCCCGAAAAGTCGAAAACTAAGAGATAAAGGTTTTGTGAAATCTTCTAGAATATTAATTGGTAAAAGTATTGGAGTTGGTTGAATGTATTTCCCGAAATATCCCAATCCTTTTTTCCTAAGACCCGCATAGAAATATGCCACTGACGTGGGTAAAGCTAAAGCAACAGTAGTATTTATATCATTCGTGGGCGCAGCTAACTCCCCATGAGGTAATTTTATGATTTTCCAAGGTAAAAGAGCACCTGACCAGTTAGAAACAAAAATAAATAGGAACATCGTTCCTATAAAAGGAACCCAAGGACCATACTCCTCTCCAATCTGAGTTTTGCTCAAGTCTTGAATAAATTCAAGGACATATTCGAAGAAATTCTGACCGTTGGTCGGAATGGTTTGCGGATTCCGAACAGCTATGATGACTGAACCTAATAAGATAGCAATTACAACCCAAGAAGTGATAAGTACTTGGGCATGAATTTGTAAACCTCCTATTTGCCAATAGAAATGTTGGCCTACTTCTACACCTGATATATCGTATAACCCTTTGAGTGTTTTAATGGAACATGGTATAACATTCATATTGTCCTCTAACAGAAATCGAACTTCAAAAAAGTGATTATTTTTATTCAACCATCTCTTTCTCAATTCACCTATATTCATTCATGAATTTAAGTTATGAATCGTATATTTCGGATACCGAGAAATCACATAAAAAAAATACCAATCATTTTTATCTTTTCTTTTAAATATTATTTGATAGTCAAAACATAGTTCAAACTCCAAAAGATGCAAACAAAAATAGTAACAATCAAAGAGAGTTCACCAAAAACAAACTAATCTTCTTCTTTCTTCTTCTTAAGAGTAATGATAAGATAATCAACCATTTTTTATATAACTAGAATGGCCCTCACAAATTGCAGATACTAATTTGGTAAGAATCAATCGAATCGAAGCTATAGCATCATCGTTGGCCGGAATAGAAATATCTGCAAGATCTGGATCACAATTTGTATCGATTAAACAAATCGTCGGAATACCCAAAATGACACATTCTCGAAGAACCGTATATTCTTCTTGCTGATCCACGATAATTACAATATCGGGCAATCCCGTCATATATTTGATCCCGCCAAGATATGCTTGCAAAGTAGATAACTTTCTCTTCAACATTGTTGCATCTCCTTTAGGGAGACGATTGAGTTTCCCCATCTTTTGTTCTGCTCTTAAGTCCCTGAACTTCTGAAGTCTTGTTTCTGTAGTAGACCAATTCGTTAACATACCACCAAGCCATTTTTTATTAACATAATGACATCGAGCCCTTATTGCTGCTGATGCTACTAAATCTGCTGCTTTCTTTTTGGTGCCAACAATTAAGAATCTTTTTCCCCTACTTGCTGCATCAAAAACTAAATCGCAGGCTTCTGATAAAAAACGAGCAGTTATAGTAAGATTTGTAATATGAATACCTTTACGCTTTGCCGAGATGTAAGGAGCCATTCTAGGATTCCATTTATTAGTAACATGACCAAAATGAATTCCTGCTTCCATCATTTCTTCCAAATTGATGTTCCAATATCGTCTTCCCATTTTACCACACTTTCTCTTTTTCTTTTTTTTTCAAAGAGATTCAGTACCTTATGAAATAAAAAATTGTTCCGACGGAACCTTCTACCAGGATTGACCATTGATCTACGACCCAAATCATGAATTTCATTCTTTCTTTTTTATTTCATTGATTATGAAATCCATAATTGGACCAGAGAGTGAAAGTAAAAAGAATAAACCTCTTGTTAGGATACATTACGTAAAAGATTGGTCTGATGTCTCATGGAAAGTTTTTGGGGCACAAGAACAAAATAATTCTCTATGGTGTAGCAAAATATCGCTCATTTCCAACTCAAATAGATTCTTCCTTTTGATTTTCAAATGAATGTTTTTGTCTTGCTTTGAACGATGTACTAATTTGTTGAATCCGGTACCAACCGGTATAATCCCCCCCAGAACAACGTTCTCTTTCAGGCCTTTCAACCAATCAATACGACCTCGTAGAGCAGCTTTTGCTAAAACTCGAGCAGTTTCTTGAAAACTTGCTTCGGATATGAAACTTTGAGTATTCAGAGATGACTTCGTTATTCCCAATAAGATTGCCCGATAACAGATTGATTCGTCCAAAACGCGTCCGGCTCTTTCTGCTCGCAACAATCCAATAAATTCCCCAGGTAAAAAAACATTAGACATTCCATCTTCTGAAACCAAAACTCTTGATGTTACTTGACGTACAATAATCTCTAGATGTCTATTATGGATCTGTACCCCCTGGGATCGATAAACCTTTTGTATCTTATTAACCAAAGAGATACGACTTTGGGCTATGGTTAGTTCAGCTCCAATCAAGAATTCCCAGGGGATCCCAAGAATCCTTCGGATACGTTCGTCCCAACCTTCAATTCTTCTTTCGAGGTTCATCGATATTGAATCAATTGAACGAACTTCTAAGATTTGTTCTACTTTTGGAAGACCTTGCGTTATGTCACCAGATCTCGATTTTTCATATATAAATGTAATTAATGTATCTCCTTCATAAAAGGTTTCCCCATAATGACCATGGACAGTTGCTCCTGGAGTGACCAAATAGGGCTTAGCTGATCTTATAACTAGAGAATCAACATGAACAATGAAAATTTGACCAGATTTTTTTATGCGTGATCCATATTTCAATAGGTATACATTTTCACAAAGGAATTGTCCAAGGCTAATTATTGTCCATGCCTCTTCACAAGAATCGTGATGGAGAAAACACCAATTCAAATGGAATGAATTCCAAATGATGTTACTGCAAGGATCGGGATTATAAATCCTACTATTTTCATCTAGGAAACAGTATTGAAATGGAAGTACTTGAAGCACTTGGAAAGTCTGTTGAAAATTTTCAAGCAAAAAAGATTTCTTTAAAAAGACTTGATTATAAGTTCTTAAATAGTAAGATGAACGAGAATTTACTATTCTAGGCACAATAGTACCTAAAGGACCCAACAAATACCTAATTGGAGTCATGGAATCCAATTCTTTTGTCGCATTATTATATCTCGAAGTATTGAAGGGGCCAATTCGAGAACAATTGGATGATGACAAAATTAGGAAAGATTGGCATTCCTTATTTCGATTCAACAACGTACCAAGAGTTCCCTGATGTTGGGGAAATAATTGAATCTTCGCCTTGGAATCAAAAGGATTTTTTCTATGGATACGATCTAATTCATTATTGGAAATCAATCCTGAACCTGCCGTATCATACCTTTTTTCGGTATACGAAAGAGTGGACTTTACTAACTCAATTCGGATGAAATAACAAAGCAGATCATTTGTCCTTATTTCAACAAAAGAAGCATGAACCTTTTCTTCTATAGAACTCTTTTTTTCTTGGTCCCAAGTCAATACTAAGCAAGCCCGAACTAATTGAATACTTGTGTGAGAAATTCCTCGAATTGACTTGCCATTTTCATAAAGTATATAATTGACAATTCGAAGTTGGACATTATTCTTTTCCTGCAAGAGATCCTGAGAGAAAAGTGTTGCTAAATTTATCCCATCAGCTATTTCATATGTGACTACGGGCCGAACCAAAACAAAAGACTTTTTTTTGGTAGGTGTAATGCGTTGGACATAGATCCAATTTTTAAATTTTTTTGATCCTTTAGAATCTTTTTTTCCGATTCCTGGTGGTATTAAAATGCCACTGTGCCTAGATATTTTATCCACCTCTCCAGAAAAATGAATATCTCCAGAAAAGATTTTCAGTTCTATACTTTTCTTTTTTCTCTCCACTCGGACTAATCCACCTACTCGACTTCTTGTATTTCTATTTAAAACAAGTCGTGTATCTACTCCAATGATACTATTGTTACGGACCATTATAGGCGAAGATCCGGGTAAGATATGTATTTCCTCGGGAATGAAAAAAAATTGATCTACTTTCATTTGCGTTTGGTATTTCGGACTAAAATCTTTTGCTCCTCGATACTCAATCAAATTTTCTTTTTTTACGATTGAATCTACTTCGACAATCCCATATTTAGTAATTCCCGAACTGCTTCTTCTGTATCGCGGATCATCAAAATAAGCAAGAATACTATTTCTACGTAAAATACCATTTATAGGTATTTTAATCGAAATACCAAAACAGGGTATTAGTTTCTTTTCTTGTTCTTGATCATATTGTAAGGGAATCACAAATCTATTTCTTCGCTTTTTCGCCAAAGAATTCTCTTGACGAATATAAGTAGAAGGCTCTATGAGATTCCAATGACCTTTAGATATGATTCGATAAGGTTTTGAATAGTCAAGACTTTCCCTATTTTTTTTACCAAAAGTATCCAACAATTTATGTCTTACTTGATCATTAGTCAGTGAGAGATCAAAGATATCTTTGAGAGAAAAAGAATTAGCATTCATTTGATCTTGATCCTTGTGGAGTGAAAAAGACACTATATTGGAATTGGATCTGCATAGATCTCCTGCTAATATCCATAAATGACTTGTTTTTGGTAATAGATGAACATTACTATATGGATATTCGGGCGTATGATAGCCATCAGTACTCCAGTGCATTTCTCCTTCTGACTCAGAATAAATATGTTTTTGAACCCTCTCCTTAAAATGAAAGGTGGACGTTTCGGCACGAATCTCGGCAATCACTTGTTCTGATTCTACATATTGATCATTTTGAACTAAAATCAAACTTTTTGTTGGAATATTTACATTATGTCTAATATCTCGACTCTCAATAGTTACATACAAGTCTATAAAACATAGAAAAGCAGGATGCCCATGACGGGTACGTGTGGGATGAACCAAACCCTCATCAAATTTTATTTTTCCATTAGAAGGAGCTCGTACATGTTCGGCAGTACCACCCGTGAATACTCCGCCAGTATGAAAAGTTCTTAATGTTAGTTGAGTCCCCGGTTCCCCAATTGATTGACCCGCAATAATGCCTACGGCTTCTCCCAACTCGACCAGGTCACCATGAGTAGGACTCCGGCCATAACATAATTGACAGATCCAAGATGTACTCCTGCAAGTAAAAGGAGTTCGAATATATATTGGGTGTGCTTGAAAGGTTATGAATCGATTAACAAGTCCAATTCCAATATCTTTATTTCGAGTAGCAATGCATCGTAGACCGATATATATATCGTCTGCTAATACACGACCAATTAGTGTTTG